CGTTTTTTCCTCCATCTATATACAATTTTCTTATCATTTCTTCTCTTTCTTTTGGTTTCATATAAGAAAATTGTATACATATCATAAATATAAGAATTATATACATCTGAAACCTAACGTATAAAAAAGTTTTATCAGTAATGTTCAGGAACAGGGGATTAGATGAAAATCTCATCTATTGATTCATTGTACATATTTATTTTATTTTAGCATTTAGTTCGGAATTCTGTGTAAAATAAATACAAATGATCTTGAACTACAACATCTGACCATATACACATATGTATTACAATCCATAGGAAAGGAGGATTTTCAATGCGAGATATAAAAACATATCTCTCCGTAGCACCTGTGCTAAGTACTCTATGGTTTGGGTCTTTAGCAGGCCTATTGATAGAGATTAATCGTTTATTCCCGGATGCCTTGTCATTCCCATTTTTTTGATTCTAGTTATTGATATGTGAAGAAATGAATAAAATTAGAGATACAATTCTACATGACTCAAATTTCGAATTTCCTCCCTCCTTTTTCAGTTCTTTCATTTCAGTTCTTTAGCTTTAGAATAGGGAGAAAAAAAAAGTGTATGGAACCTCAACAAAAATGTGATAGATCGAGGATCGAATTAAATTTGGAAGACCCAAAATTCAAATGTAGATCCAGTCTAGGGAGGGTTCCGCTAAATCATAGCATAGAAAGAAGATACTTAAATTAAATAAAAATAATAATTTAGTGGATTTAGGATAGAAACAATTGATAGTTAGAAAGAAATTGTATTTCTTAATTATTACTTCATAAAATTATTATTTTATTACTCTATATCTATATATCTATAAAATATAAATATAAAAGTAAAATTTTGACTTAATCTTAATTACATTACATTTTGACTTAATCTTAATTACATTACATTAATATTAATTATTAATTAAATTAATTAATAATTTAATAAATATAAATAATAATTTCATGATAATTGCAACGAAATTTTTAGAAAATTCTATTTCTAGTTAGTCACTTTTATTTAATTTATTTTTGTTTTCTTCTTCTTCAGCTCAGATCGAAAATATAAGAGTTAAGCCGATACAAAATTTAAAGGGGGTTTATGGCTAAGGGTAAGGATGTAAGAGTTATAGTTATTTTAGAATGTACCAATTGTGCCCGAAATGGTGTCAATAAGAAATCGCCGGGTATTTCTAGATATATTACTCAAAAGAATCGACACAATACGCCTGGTCGATTAGAATTGAGAAAATTTTGTCGCTATTGTCACAAGCATACGATTCATGGGGAAATCAAGAAATAGATTGAACGGAATACATATGTGTTCTTTTCAAGTCAAATCAAAGAAGAAAAAGAGTTTAACATATATTTAATTTTCATTTTGAATATAGAATATGAATAATGTGTATACATTATGCATACAAATCAAAGCCTATTTTGGTAGGATCTGAAGTAAATAAAATAAAGAAATAGAATTTTAGAGATAAGGAATAAACCATGGATAAATCCAAGCAATCTTTTCGTAAATCCAAGCAATCTTTTCGCAAATCCAAACGATCTTTTCGTAGGCGTTTGCCCCAAATTAGATCGGGGGATCGAATCGATTATAGAAACATGAGTTTAATTAGTCGATTTATTAGTGAACAAGGGAAAATATTATCTAGACGAGTGAATAGATTGACTTTGAAACAACAACGATTAATTACTATTGCTATAAAACAAGCCCGTATTTTATCTTTGTTACCCTTTCTTAATAATGAGAGACTATTTAAGAATAAGAAATCGGAGTCGACCCCCCGAACTAGAACTACTCGTCCTAGAAAAAAAAATAGACATACTCCTCAATTGACTACAAACTCCAATTGTAACTCAAGCTCAGATGTGTTTTTTGTTCGAAAAGGCCTAGAATCTAGAAGAAGAAGAGTGGGCTCCAGTGTTAAAAGAAAAAAAAAGGGAATTTTTTTTTTTTGAAACATGTTCGTTCATTCCTATTACTTATCTTTTTTTTTTTTTAAGTGATTTTTATTCTATCTTCCCGGAGAAGTCACTCCGGGGAATTCTGTTTCGTTTCAATCATTCCTTTACTGTACATGACTTTATAATCTACTTTATTTGAATTTGATTTGATGATCTTGTTGGAAATCATGTAAAGACAATTCTTATTTGATATAGCTATTTGTGCAGGGATTTTACGATTAAGAAGCAATTGCTTCTTGTACAGATTATGTATTAATCTACTATAACTATACAATACCAATTTTTCACGAGTTATTGCATTTATCCGAGTGATCCACAAACGACGAAAATCCCTCTTTTGCCTGCCTCTATCTCGATGAGAGGAAGCCAAAGCTCTAATTTTTTGTTGAGTAATCGTTCGAATAAGGCTCGAATGAGCCCCTCTAAAGGCTGATGCAAAAAAACGAATTTTTGTTCGACGTCTACGAGCTATATATCCCCGTCTAACTCTGGTCATTGAATCAAATTTAACCTTAATGAATAACTAATTGATTTCTATTCTTTCAGCCATCCTTTTACCCCCCCTGGTCGATGAATAACAAAACGGATTATTCCGATATATAAAATATGAATTCGAATGGCTTTTGCTACTATAACCTTCCTTACCACCATTTTTGATTCCTTTCAGGCATTTCACCTGAAAATAAAAAATTCTAATGATACTAAAGTGGGTTCCTTCGTTTCTATGGTTATTTCTTAAACGGCGAGGTCCTCTCTATACACCGGAGCCTCCTCTTTCATTTAATCAAATGGTATTGTGAACTTGTATAGTTCACACTCTTTGGCTCTACCCATCAATTATCAATTATAGAGTAATAGCTCTTTTCACAATAAGAGCTATCTATACAGTAACGGCATTTAATTAGGAAAGTTGGCTAGGTAGCTGACCCTCTTAGTCCGTTCTTTTAACAATGGGAGCATAATCTTTTTGCTTCTTATGATACTATTTCCTCCGCTTAATGGATAACTATTTGCTACCAATGGGGAATTGCTTTTCATCTCAAATTTAGGTGATTGGATTTACACCAATGGAAACCATAAATTCCATACACAATACACAATATAGATATATGAAAAATCCTTTCCATTTACCCTATTCATTGGTGCTGGTGCTGTTCAGTAATACTGGAAAAATTTTCTCATTTGTATTTGTTCGAACTCATGATCTGAACGAGTCGCACATACACCCTAGTACATGTTCCTCGACGCTGAGGACATTCTCTAAGAGCGGGAGATTTCGTAACATTTCTTATTGGCTGTCTTGCATTTCTAATAAGTTGTTTAATAGTTGGCATGTTGTATATATATATATACGTTGTATATATAATTAGAAATTAGAATGGAATGGGTTGGTTTAGATCGATCTTAACCTGAAAATGAATCTGATAATTAATGATTATCAATTTTTTCTATTCAATATAGAATCACAGAAAATAAAATTACGGTTTGAAATAGATTTACAATAAAAAATCCTCGAAATCCTCAGGATCCGCCCCTACAAGATCAACAATGCCATGAGCTTGGGCTTCTGTTGCTGACATAAAAATATCTCTTTCCATGTCTTGGGCTACAACCCAAAGAGGCATACCTGTTCTTTGTACATAAACCTTTGTTAGGGTTTCGCGAAGTTTCACTATCTGTCTCGTTTCCCTGAAAAAGTCCCCTGATCTTCCGTCATAAAAAGAACTAGCAGGTTGATGAATCATAATCCTAACCTAATGTTATTGATATAATGGGTTCTTCTATCTCGCATGATTGGGCTAAATTAAAGGAATAAAAAAAAAAAGAAAAAGAAGAAAATGGAATTGAACAACCGTACAGGCATTTCTATGTTGCATACGGCTCCGCAATGGAATTCACTTTATTCTTCTCTTCTATTCTATCGAAGAAATAGAATTTATCTTATTCAGATCGTTGAATTATCCATTTACCACTCTTCCTTTCGTAGGAGTAAAAAATACTATGATGGTTCTGTTGCTTTATATAGATATCTTATCTATGATTTAGCAATCCCAAAGTTCCCTTCTGATACGATCAAATAAGGAAAATTTATTTTTTTTTTCGTACTCTTTCATAAGATAATATCAAAAAGAGACTTATGGTGTGGAAAAAAAAAGTTTGTGACGCTGAAATGTACTCCCGACACATAAAATTAACAAATCGGAAATACCCTTTGTTTCATACTACTATCTCGATACAAAATCTCATGTTATGAAAAAACATAAAATAATGATGGTTTGTTTAGATCGAACTTGAAGTGCCATGCTATTATTACTTATTATTCATATTCAATACGGCGAAGGCATAGTGTTTCTTTTTTTTTCAAATAAAAACTCATTGGCGCCGAGCGTGAGGGAATGCTAGACGTTTGGTAATTTCTCCTCCGACCAAGATGAAAGATGCCATTGAAGCGGCTATTCCCATGCATATTGTATGCACGTTGGGCGTCACAAATTGCATAGTATCAAAAATAGCTATTCCTGATATTACCCATCCGCCGGGAGAGTTTATAAATAAATAAAGATCCCTAGTCTGATCTTCTATACTGAGATATACCATGAGACCAACAATAGTATTCGAGATCTCTTCCTTGACCTCTTGTCCTAAAAAAAGTAATCTTTCTCGATAAAGTCGGTTGATTAGGACAAAATCCTATCCTTTAGTCCTTTAGGAGCCGTACACGCACCTTTGGATGCATACGGTTCAAAATAAAAATGAAATGGAGAAAAAAGAATCAATGTGTCGATTCTTGTTCTATTTCTTTTTTCTTTAATAGGTTTTTTTTTATAAAAAAAACCTTCCATTTTTCAAAAAGCATGAGATGTGTTCTCGATTCCTTACCTAAAAAAAAAGAATTTATTGAACTAATCTCTCTCATTGATGTATTATTTCATCGATATTCAAATCACGATGCAATTTTCTTGTTCCTGAATGGGCCTCCTTTTCAATTCTTTTAGGTTCATGTTCTACTCCGGGAAAAGATCTGTCCGAATTTTATTTGCACATATAGGGCAAATAATCTCAGTACCACTTCTTTTTTTTTTCAATTCGTTTCATTCATGTCTTTTCCAAACTCAACTATGTTGATGTATTCATCATGCTATTCTGTTGGTTATTGGTTGGACGTTTGAAATCACTCTTATAGTAACTCATCTTACTTATAGTAACTTATATAGTAAGTCTTTTATAATACAAGTAATAATCATACATATATTACCAATTTGTTACCAATTTGGTATTTTCTGAACAGAGCCTGGATACTTTATTTTTATTTTTCCAAGTGAACCATAAATCTTCCTAATTGATAATATGGATCCCAAAATGCAAATATAAATAAATTAATCTAATTGCACTTCACGCTCCGAATGATTGATGCTTCCCTCAATACAATATTTCTTGGGCGAAACAGAGGATATCTCGATCGGGGGAGAAAACGGGTAAATTCCATATGACTCAATATGTCTGACAAGTCGCACTATAACTCAATCCAAGTTGCATCTTCCTCTCCGGGATTCCGAAAAGGTACTTTTGGAACACCAACGGGCATTAATTTAAAGACAAAATGGAGTACTATACTTCGCGTTGATATGGAAACGTAACAATGGCTTTATCATCTTTATCCCTTTTTTCTCTTTATTGTATTTTAAGATTTTTATACATAGATTGAAAGGTTTATAGAGTAAGACAGAATGAATAAAGAAAGAGAAAATTTAACTAACGTATCAATCGTTGGAATGATAAACAAGTATCTATGTATTTGTTTCCCGAAAATAGGAGTAATCCCCCCATTGCGTATTGGTACTTATCGGGTATAGAATAGATCCGCTTCTCTTTGTTCTTACGAACAGAATTGTTCCCTTATTTTCAATGGAACGGAATAAATATTAACCTTTTCTCATACAGAATCCACTGAAAAGTTAGATACATAGTATAGTTTTTTCCAATTCCAATGCGATAAAATAAAGTGACATAGTGTCTAGTTTTTTTTGATAAAGGGGTATTTCCATGGGTTTGCCTTGGTATCGTGTTCATACTGTCGTATTGAATGATCCTGGTCGATTACTTTCGGTTCATATAATGCATACAGCCCTAGTTGCTGGTTGGGCCGGTTCGATGGCTTTATACGAATTAGCGGTTTTTGATCCCTCTGACCCCGCTCTTGATCCAATGTGGAGACAAGGTATGTTCGTTATACCCTTCATGACTCGTTTAGGAATAACCAATTCGTGGGGTGGTTGGAGTATTTCAGGGGGAACTATAACGAATCCAGGTATTTGGAGTTATGAAGGTGTGGCAGGGGCACATATTGTGTTTTCTGGTTTGTGCTTCTTGGCAGCTATCTGGCATTGGGTGTATTGGGACCTAGAAATATTCTGCGACGAACGTACGGGCAAACCTTCTTTGGATTTGCCTAAGATTTTTGGAATTCATTTATTTCTCTCAGGGTTGGCTTGCTTTGGTTTTGGCGCATTTCATGTAACAGGTTTGTATGGTCCTGGAATATGGGTGTCCGATCCTTATGGACTAACCGGAAAAGTACAACCTGTAAGTCCAGCATGGGGCGCGGAAGGATTTGATCCTTTTGTTCCCGGAGGAATTGCCTCTCATCATATTGCAGCGGGTACCTTGGGCATATTAGCGGGCTTATTCCATCTTAGTGTCCGTCCGCCTCAACGTCTATACAAAGGATTGCGTATGGGCAATATTGAAACTGTACTTTCCAGTAGTATCGCTGCTGTTTTTTTTGCAGCTTTCGTTGTTGCTGGAACTATGTGGTATGGTTCAGCAACAACTCCAATCGAATTATTTGGTCCCACTCGTTATCAGTGGGATCAAGGATACTTTCAGCAAGAAATATACCGAAGAGTTAGCGCCGGACTAGACGAAAATCTAAGTTTATCGGAAGCTTGGTCTAAAATTCCCGAAAAATTAGCTTTTTATGATTACATTGGTAATAATCCGGCAAAAGGGGGATTATTCAGAGCAGGGTCAATGGATAACGGGGATGGAATAGCTGTTGGATGGTTAGGGCACCCTGTCTTTAGAGATAAAGAAGGGCGCGAGCTTTTTGTACGTCGTATGCCTACTTTTTTTGAAACATTTCCGGTGGTTTTGGTGGATGGAGACGGAATTGTGAGAGCTGATGTTCCTTTTAGGAGAGCAGAATCAAAGTATAGTGTTGAACAAGTAGGTGTAACTGTTGAGTTCTATGGTGGCGAACTCAATGGAGTCAGTTATAGTGATCCTGTGACTGTTAAAAAATATGCTAGACGTGCCCAATTAGGTGAAATTTTCGAATTAGATCGGGCTACTTTGAAATCTGATGGCGTTTTTCGTAGCAGTCCAAGAGGTTGGTTCACTTTTGGTCATGCTACGTTTGCTTTGCTATTCTTTTTCGGACACATTTGGCATGGCGCTAGAACCTTGTTCAGAGATGTTTTTGCTGGTATTGATCCAGATTTGGATGCTCAAGTGGAATTTGGA